TTCACTATTTCAATTTAAAATTTTATTTTTAAATTGAAATAGAAATGAAAAATATCTTCATTTCGAAATTATCTTGGATTTTAGTTGAGTAATGTATTCTATGAATAATAAATATATATGAAGAATACTCTTTCAATCAAAGAAATATTTCAATTATTTCCGTGTTCGTATTTTGAAAGTAAAAAAAGTAAAAGGAATACAAATGGTAGGAAATTTATTCCAACTGAATTCTTCATAAATTTTCTATTTCGATGAACTGACTCTTACCAAAGTTAGATATGGACCATGAGGAAGAACGGAACTTTTTTTATTTTGTTTACCTCTTTACTGTTCAAAGATCAAAGAGAAAACAATTCGGTTATTCCATTACGTGGATACACATTGGGAAACAACATAGTAGTTGTCCAACGAGATACTGCACATCCTAAAATATTGTCTTGGGCGAGTCACATATTGCGCCGCTTGTTTTAGTTTTACTATTTTAGAAATTTTATTTTTGTTTTGCTTGTTTTATTGAACCCATTTCATATCATGGTTCAAACGTTAAAAGTCCACGGGTTTTACTAATCCTTTTCGAAATCCGAAGAAGTTCCCATGGATCATTTGTCAACTCCTCAATCAATGACTTCTTCGATAGGTATAATAAAATAATCTTTTAGTTAGCATTCCGACGAAGAAGTCGTTGATTCTTTCGATCGGGATTCATATTGAAAATAATCAGAAATCTAGGAATTCTAATCGTAAAAGTCGCTTTCGATTATTTCAAATTAATTTAATTGAAATCAACACAAATTAAATACAAATAGATAAAGCAAAGAAATAGAATTGGGATACTATATAATATACATTATCACTATATATATTATATATACGTAATTAAAGTAATTAAATCGATTTCTATATATAAGGAATATGATGATACTATTGTAGATTGATCTATATTAATCTATATTAAATTAACCCGCATTACAATACAACTTTATACACTACAATAACAATACTAGATAGTATGGTAGAAAGAAATATCTGAATCTTTCTACCATACTATCGTATCTCATAGAATACGACTGATTCTAGTCTGCCCATTTCATTTAAGACGCGAAATTTTTATCCTTTTCTTCTCTGCAATTATTGATAAGAAATAAAAAATCAAGTTTAATTCAAATTAATCACCTTGGCTGACTGTTTTTACGTATATTATAAGTAAAAAAGCAGTAGGAACTAGAATAAACAGTGCAGTAGCAATAAATGCGAGAATATTTACTTCCATAATCTCATTGTTTAATTTTTCTTTAATTCGCAATAACTCGGGAGTTAATCCCATAGAGATAATAAATCTTTCGCCTGTAAATTCAATGGGATGCATTACATCTCGATGATATCGAATCGGATCAATATCATGAATAACAATATCGGAGCTATCAAATCGATTCATCGTCAAGAATTGAATAGTATAACATAGGATGATCTTTTATCCATACTGAACTCAAAATTTGATTCCCGATACAATCAATAATTCCTTTATTTATTTATCATTCTTTTCCATTCTTTCTTTTCTATAACCTACCGCCCTCTTTGTACAATCATCTGATGAAGTATCATCTAACCGCCTTTCCACTTACCATTGGTTCTAAACAAACCCCAACAAACAATAGAAGCTCAATGAAAAAAAAGGAAGGAGCTAAGTTATAAACTCCTTTTTTTAATGATCCAATCTTCTTGGAAAACAAAAGAAGTATGATAAAGACGAGTACAAATTCCGGTATAAAAAAATCGAATATTCCATCAAATTAACTATTTTTTTATATATTTATATATAAATTTAAAAAGTTTGTTCTTTCAAGGAAAAACCCTTATAAAATAAAAAAAAAAAAATTCATTACCTCGCTAATAAAAAAGTGATCCTTGTTTGATCTTTATTTTTTGAATATCCTCTTTCATTGGATTAGTAATGGGACGCATATATCAAAAGTTCAATGCGAAATTTGAATGAGATAGATTATTTCAAATTAGTAAAATTTGAAATTGAGGTTACACAAAATAGGGCCCGAAAAGGATATACTTTTATTTTAATCTTAAAAAAAAAGTATTCTATACTATTCTATACACAGTAACTATGTTCAATTTATTTTATATTGTACAAATTCCATTTATGTATGTACTCCCGGGAAACATACAATACTCTACTCTATCTCATATTTCACAGATCGGGAGTAATTGAAAAAGCCAGACCCAGTACAGTACGGTATCCCGTGGAATCCTGAATCTGATGCTAATAATAATTGTACTAATCCACATATGCCTCTCTCCCATCAATCGAATCGGTACTAGTCGAAGAAATGGAAATTCCCCCATTTGGTTGATGATAAATGTGAAACGAAAAAGAAAAAAAGAAGAGGGATCGCTGTTGGGAATGAAATTATGTTATTTGGACTTCTTTTCACAAAAAATAGAGAGATGAATTGATATAGTTTTTTATTGGATTTGGATTCGTCGGGAC